AAAAATATGTTGGATTTTTTAGCATTGAAAAAATTTAGTCATGGATTTAATAGAGTTTTTTGGGCTTTCTTCCGGGAAAAGTTTTAGGGGTTTAATGACATATATATATATATAATGCGGATGGCTAATCCATATCTCAACTTATTAGTCTGGACGCTCCCGAACCTTCCTTGCTTTTGGGGTTTGACAAGGAGAACAGGATTCGCTGAGCGTAGGGGGTAAGGGGGTTTGTCGCGTGAAAACCGAAGAGGGGGGCATATATATCAGGGTAACGTGAAGAAAGACAGATACGTTATGCACTTGATAGAGTATAATGTAATTCTTAAGTTATGTCTTTTAATCATTAACCTAATTTACCCATGCAAGGAAATGTACAACCTTAAGATGTTACTTGAGCCTGCACTCTGAAATGTAAGTGAAAGGTAACCAGAAAAAAGAACCTATGCATATAAAAGAATGCCCGGCATGTGGGGTAATGAGGAGTATGTAATTACACCATTAATCAGATGCAAGGATACTTATCCGAGGGTGGATTACACATGCCATGTCCATGAAATAGGAATCAGATGCAAGGAATAGTTCATAATATACCACACCTCCATAATATGTCCCTGATTCTATCATGAATAGTATGCCTTATATGGCAAGGTTGGTGGTCTCTTACTGCATTAAGATTGTCTTAGTAAATCGTAGTTGGGTATTTCAAGGAAAATGTTGAGTGCGATATTTAGGGGAATAGTCTATATCCCGGGTTAAAATAAATTATTTCTGAGTTTTAAAGGTATGCTTATGTACGTCTTAGACATTAGTACTTGCTTTTAGGTTAAAATAAATGAATGGTGATAATACATATATGTCTCTAGTATATTGCATTTAGTTGGTTTATGCACGTCTTAGGTGTTAGTACTTGCTTTTAGGTTAAAATAAGCGTATGGTGATAATACATAGCTGTATGACACCCATACAATACAAGTGTATTGCGGGGTGCACTAAGGTATGTTTTAGTACAGCATATGAGGTACTATACATGAATATGTAACCATATTGGTCCATCAGAAAATAGTTTAACTTTAGAATCCTGGCTTTGGGAGCCAGGGGTGGGAGTTAAAATCTCCTTTTTCTGGGCGCTAGGAGGGGGTTTAACCCTCGATCTTCGGATTACAAGACCGATGCTTTCAAGCTAAGCTACTAGGGCAAGCTCATTTCAGTGCTTTATTCTCTGCCCATCCTGCGAGTGGGGCAAGAAGGAGGAATAATGCGAAGTACAGAACTGAGGCGACTTGGCCGATGATGATGTATGGGTGTTCTACAGGTATACCCCCAATTCATGTGAGAATGATTATATCCGCCACCAAGGTTCAGAATAAGAACTGGGTGATTGGTCGGAAGGTTAGTCCTCGTTGCTTTGAGGTGTGTAAAATTGGGACTACCAATAGTACTAAAATGCTGAACAATAGCGCTAGGACCCCTCCTAGCTTGTTTGGGATGGACCGCAGAATAGCGTAGGCGAACAAGAAGTATCATTCGGGTTGAATGTGTGGCGGGGTAACTAGTGGGTTTGCTGGGGTGAAGTTCTCTGGGTCGCCGAGTAGGGTTGGGGAAAATAATGTCAGGGATGCGAGAGCTAATAGCATGAGGACGAAGCCAAGGAGGTCTTTATAAGAGAAGTAGGGGTGGAAGGAGATTTTATCCGCGTCGGAGTTTAGGCCGGCAGGGTTGTTTGACCCCGTTTCGTGTAAAAATAGTAAGTGGAGAACAGTCGCGCCGGCGATGACAAATGGAAATAGGAAGTGGAAGGCGAAGAACCGTGTCAATGTTGCGTTATCTACTGAAAAGCCTCCTCAAATTCATTGCACGAGGGTGTCTCCTATGTAAGGTACTGCTGACAAAAGATTTGTAATAACTGTGGCACCTCAGAAGGATATTTGGCCTCATGGGAGTACGTAACCCACAAAGGCTGTTATTATAACTAGGAGGAGTAGTACGACTCCAATGTTTCAGGTCTCTTTATAAAGGTAGGACCCGTAGTAAAGGCCACGAGCAATATGTATATAAATACAGATAAAGAAGAATGATGCTCCGTTGGCATGTATATTTCGGATAAGTCAACCATAGTTGACATCCCGGCAAATGTGTGTGACGGATGAAAATGCGGTTGAGATGTCGGAGGTATAATGTATGGCTAGGAATAATCCGGTTAGGATTTGGGTAATTAGACATAATCCTAGAAGGGATCCAAAGTTTCATAGCGCCGAGATATTCGATGGTGTTGGAAGGTCGACTAGTGCATCATTAGCGATTTTTATTAGTGGGTGGGTTTTTCGTAGGCTTGCCATTATTGTTCCTGTAGTTGAATTACAACGGTGGTTCTTCAAGTCATTAGTCTCGGTTAAAGTCTGAGCGGGAACCATGACCTATTTCGTGTCTTTATTACTGATAGCCTTTATTGTAGGATTGATTGCTGTTGCATCTAACCCTACGCCCTACTTTGCTGCCTTAGGGTTAATAGTGGCGGCTGGGGTTGGATGTGGGGTGTTGATCGGCAGCGGAGGGCCCTTCTTGTCTTTAGTCCTTTTTTTGATTTATCTAGGGGGAATGTTGGTGGTGTTTGCTTATTCGGCAGCGTTGGCTGCTGAGCCTTTTCCAGAGGCTTGGGGGAGTCGTTCGGTAATGGGCTACGTCCTGGTTTATTTGTTAGGGGTTGTACTGATAGGAGGGTTATTTTGAGGGGGGTGACATGAGGGTTCTTGAGCAGCGATTGATGAATTAAAAGAGTTTTCCGTATTACGAGGAGACGTTGGGGGCGTAGCTATAATGTATTCCTTTGGGGGAACAATATTAGTCATTTGTGCCTGGGTGTTGCTCTTGACCTTACTTGTGGTGTTAGAATTAACTCGGGGCTTAAGTCGTGGGACGGTCCGAGCGGTTTAAACAAGGATTAGAGCAATTGCCAAGATCATGGTTAGAAGGAAGACGGTTAAAAACTTCTTAATTGTTCCTCGTGAAATATTGCTTACTGTTTGTGCTAACATCATTTGGGTAAGAGTGATTGATTTGGGACCTGCAATTTGGAGTCAGGTTTGGTCGAGTTTAGTAGCAGTTGACCGTCCGAGGACTAGGCTAGCCTTAGGGGAGAGTCGGTGTATTAATGAGGGGAAGTACCCTAGCATATTCGAGAAGTGGTGGGGGGAGTTCTTGTAGGCAGTTTTGTAGGGGTTATTGGTTTTGGCTGCAAGCTCCATGGCTACAAGAAGACCAGTAACAGCCACTATTAGGGCTGCCACCTTTAGGGTAACAGGCATAGTCATAACTGGTGTTTTCAGGGGTAGGAAGTTGCATGTAATGATAAGTCCTGCAATGATGCTTCCTCAGGCAAGTCGTTTAACAGGCTGAATCATAAGTGGGTTGTCTTCATTAATGGGGGATAAGGGTAGGAATCGTGGGGACCCCATGGTTACGAAATACACAACCCGGAAGCTGTAGACTGCAGTGAAGGATGTGGCAATGAGTGTTAGGACAAGGGCTCAGGCATTAAGGTAGGAAGTGTTAAGGGCCTCAATAATAGCGTCCTTTGAAAAAAACCCGGCGAGAAATGGGGTGCCTGCCAGTGCTAGGCTTCCGATTGTAAGACAGGTTGAGGTAATGGGTAAGAGTTTATGGAGGCCGCCTATCTTTCGAATGTCTTGTTCATCATTCAGGCTATGGATAATAGACCCGGAGCAAAGGAAGAGTATAGCTTTGAAGAATGCGTGTGTACAGATATGGAGGAATGCTAGTTGTGGCTGGTTCAGTCCAATTGTGACCATTATTAGCCCGAGCTGACTTGATGTTGAGAAAGCGACAATTTTCTTGATATCATTCTGGGTGAGCGCGCAAGTAGCTGTATATAGGGTAGTAAGTGCCCCTAAGCATAAGCAGCCTGACAGTGCTAGTTTATTGCCCTCCATTAGGGGATGAAGGCGAATTAATAGGAAGATGCCTGCTACTACCATAGTGCTGGAGTGGAGTAGTGCGGATACTGGCGTCGGGCCCTCTATGGCTGATGGAAGTCATGGGTGCAGGCCAAATTGGGCCGACTTCCCCGCCGCTGCAAGGATGAGTGCAATTAGTGGGGTTGTTATGTCATAGTTTTTTGATAGAGCAAAAACCTGTTGTATCTCTCAAGAGTTTAGGTTCATGGCAAATCAGGCTATGGCTAGAATTAATCCAATATCCCCCACACGGTTATAAATGACAGCCTGGAGGCTTGCGGTGTTGGCATCTGCCCGGCCATGTCACCAGCCAATTAGTAGAAAAGATATAATACCAACTCCTTCTCAGCCAATGAATAGTTGAAATAAATTATTAGCTGTGACAAGAATAATTATAGCTACTAAGAATAGCAGTAAATATTTAAAGAATCGGTTTATGTTAGGGTCGGAGTGTATGTATCACAGTGCAAATTCTAGAATAGATCATGTTACGAAGAGGGCAATAGGGGTAAAAATAAGGGAGTAATGGTCAAACTTAAAGCTAATATTCGCGTCAAATATCTGTGTGTTTATTCATTGTCAGTTTGTAGTAATGTTTTCTGCTCCTTGGGCTAGGTAGATCATAAGGGGCAATAGGCTTACGAAGAATGCAGTACTAACGGCAGTTTTTACATGGGTGTCCGCTCAATTAGGTCCTTGAGGACTTGGGTTTAGTGTTATAAGCAGAGGTAAAACAAGGATTGTGACGATTAAAAGGAATGAGGAAGATATGACTAGGGCTGTTGAGGTCATAGCTTCCGCTTGGATTTGCACCAAGAGTTTTTGGTTCCTAAGACCAACGGATGAGCTGTTATCCTTCAGAAGCGTAAAGAAGCCGAGGATTTTAACCTCGGGGCATAAGTATTAGCAGCACTTATTGATTTCTGTCCTTCCTTGGTGAGTAAGGGGGTTTTAACCCCTGTCTTCAGAATCACAATCTGATGTCTTGGTTAAACTATACTTACTAGTAACATCACCCTCACATAAGTTCTGGTTTTGCTATGAGGAGAATTACCGGAATGAGGTGAAGAGCTATCAGCAGATGTTCTCGGGTGTGGAATGGTGAAAGTTTCACAATATGATGTGGTGTTGGGCCACGTTGAGACATTAAGAACATATAAAGGGAATAGGCTGCAGTAATTAATGTTCCCAGTCCGGTGAGTGCAATGGTTCAGGGGGATCAGTTAAAGAGAGTTGTAATAATCATAAGCTCTCCTATCAGGTTGGGAAGTGGGGGTAGTGCCAAGTTGGCCAGGTTAGCAATGAATCATCAGATGGCTGTAAGTGGAAAAATTACTTGTAAGCCTCGAGCAAGGACTATGGTTCGACTATGGGTTCGTTCGTAAGCTGTATTAGCTAAGCAGAACAGTATAGAGGATACTAGGCCGTGGGCAATCATAAGGATAATTGCGCCTGTGAAACCCCATGGAGTTTGGATTAGAATTCCTCCTGCTACAAGGCCTATGTGACTTACAGAGGAGTAAGCAATTAGTGACTTAAGATCAGTTTGTCGTAGGCAAATAGATCCTGTCATAATAATGCCCCAAAGTGCTAAAATAATAAATGGGTAGATCAGTTCTTTAGAAAGTGGGTCTAACACCATTATTATACGCATCATACCGTATCCTCCAAGTTTTAGCAGGATTGCTGCTAGGACTATGGATCCTGCAACGGGGGCCTCTACGTGTGCTTTTGGTAGTCATAGATGCACACCGTAAAGGGGTATTTTTACTAAGAAGGCAATTAAGCAAGCTGCCCATCAGATTTTATGACTTCAGGAGCTTATCAGGAGGGGAGGGGTGTATTGGATAATCAGTAGGGATAAAGTTCCTGTGGATTGTTGGAGTAGGAGGAGGGCTACTAAGAGGGGGAGAGACCCAGCCAGAGTGTAGAATAAAAAATAGGTACCTGCGTTGAGGCGTTCGGTTTGATTCCCTCAACGAGTAATAATAATAAGGGTGGGGATGAGGGTGGCTTCAAATATGATATAAAATATAATGATTTCTGTAGCGCCAAAGGCCATAATGAGGAAAGCCTGTAGTGAAGTGAGAAGTGTGATATACAGGCGCTGACGTGCAATGGGCTCTGGGTTAATATGGTTTTGGCTGGCTAAGATTATTAAGGGGAGGAGCCAGCATGTTAAGACTAAAAGAGGTGTTGATAGGGGGTCCGTGGCTAGGTAGGCGCTGGATGAAGCTCACCCAGCCTCTGAAGTCCAGCTAAATCATGTAAGGCTTGCAAGGGCAATTAAGAGGCCATGGGTGGTGGTAATTGTCCACAGCCATTTAGGAGAGGCCAGCCAAATTGTTGGGAATATTATAATTGTGGGAATTAGTACCTTTAGCATTGCAGAAGATTAAGGTTTTGTAAACGGTCGGTGCCGTGGGTTCGGGCTGTGGCTACCAAGAGTGCAAGGCCCGTGCTTGCCTCACAAGCGGAAAAAGCTAGGAGTAACATAGGGGCAGTAGAGAAGCTTGTTGATTCAAACTGTAGTGTCCATAGGGCTAATGCAATAAATAGGGATAGCATCATACCTTCTAAGCATAGAAGCGCGGAAAGTAAGTGTGTACGATGAAATGCTAGTCCTATAAGTCCCAAAATAAATGCTGAGGTAAAGCTAAAGTGTACTGGTGTCATAAGGAGGCCGTGGACTTGAACCACAATTTTCTGAGCCGAAATCAGAGGTCTTTTTTGGACTAGCCTCCCTACTCTGCTCATTCCAGGCCTCCTTGGGTCCACTCATAAATTAACCCGAGGGTTAATAGGATTAGGACTGTAGTGGCTCAAAAGAATGTTCCGGCTGGGCTATGGAGTTGATCGCCTCACGGTAGTGGGAGTAGGAGAGCAATTTCTAGATCAAATAAAAGGAATAGAATTGCTACTAAAAAGAATCGTAGTGAGAATGGTAGGCGGGCTGATCCTAGCGGGTCAAATCCGCATTCATAGGGGGAGAGCTTCTCTGCATCTGGATTTATCTGAGGCAACCAGAAAGATACAATTGCCAGGACTGATGATAGGGCTATAGCAATAATAAAAATTGTTGTAATTAAGTTCATTATCTTTCCTTGGGGTCTAACCAAGACTAAATGATTGGAAGTCACTTGTACAAACTTTAATACTAGAAAGATATGAGCCTCATCAATAGATTGATACGTAAAGGAATAATCATACTACGTCTACAAAGTGTCAGTATCAAGCAGCGGCTTCAAAGCCGAAGTGGTGTTCGGATGTAAAGTGGTATTGAACTTGGCGGAGAAGACAGACTGCTAAAAAGGTTGAGCCAATAATGACATGTAACCCGTGGAATCCTGTGGCTACAAAGAATGTTGAGCCGTACACTCCATCTGCAATTGTAAAAGGTGCCTCGTAGTACTCTATTGCTTGGAGGGCAGTAAAATAGAACCCAAGCAGAATTGTAAGTGCAAGGGACTGAATGGCTTGTTTGCGTTCACCTTCTATAATACTGTGGTGGGCTCATGTAACCGTTACTCCGGATGCTAATAGCACGGCTGTATTAAGGAGAGGTACTTCAAAGGGGTCTAGTGTAGTAATTCCTGTAGGGGGCCAGCACCCGCCTAGCTCAGGTGTTGGGGCCAGGCTTGAGTGGTAGAAGGCTCAAAAGAAGCCTAGGAAGAAGAACACTTCGGAAGTAATAAATAGGATTATTCCATATCGTAGTCCCTTTTGTACTGGGGGTGTGTGGTGACCTTGGAAGGTTCCTTCTCGGATAACATCACGTCATCATTGAAATATTGTAAGAAGCAACAGAATTAATCCAAGGGTTATTAGTGTTACCGAATGGAAGTGGAACCAGATTGCTAGGCCGGATGTCATTAGTAAGGCACCGACGGCTCCGGTTAGTGGTCATGGGCTAGGATCAACCATATGATATGCATGCGCTTGGTGGGCCATTAAACGTTTTCCTGCATATAGAGGCTTAGGAGCAGTACAAACACGTAGGCTTGGATTATTGCTACTGCAACCTCTAGAAGTGTTAAAAGGAAGAGGACGGCGGCTGTTAGGATCGCCACAGTTGGCATCATGGGGAGTAGTACGAATACGGCTGTAGCGATGAGTTGAATAAGAAGGTGACCCGCAGTCAAGTTGGCTGTAAGTCGGACTCCGAGGGCTAGTGGCCGAATTAATAGACTAATTGTTTCGATAATAATTAGCACAGGAATTAAAGGAATAGGGGTTCCCTCGGGTAGTAGGTGTCCAAGAGCAATTGTTGGTTGGTTCCGTATACCAATAATAACTGTAGCAAGCCATAGTGGTACAGCAAGTCCTATATTTAAGGATAGTTGTGTTGTGGGTGTGAAGGTGTATGGCAGAAGGCCTAACATATTAATAGTAATAAGGAATACTATTAATGAGGTTAATATTAGGGCTCATTTATGCCCTCCGACATTTAAGGGCATTAGCAATTGATTGGTGAAGCGGTTAATAAATCACGCTTGAAGTGTAGTGAGTCGGCTGTTTATTCAGCGAGATGATGGGGTCGGAAACAATACTCATGGAAGTGCAATTGCAATGGCGATGAGTGGAATTCCTAGAAAAGAGGGGCTTGCAAATTGGTCAAAGAAGCTTGTTATCATGGTCAGTTTCAGGAGTCAGTTTTATGTTTTTCTTCACTTATTGGGGCTGGTTCATTAGGTGTCAAATGGTTTAAGACTTTGGTTGGGATGATGGTGAGGAAGATGAATCATGAAAATACTAGAATTGCGAATCAAGGGTTAGGATTGAGTTGAGGCATGTCACTAGAGGTGGTCGGTAGGCACCAAACTTTGGCTTAAAAGGCCAACGCTTCGTCCAATAATTAGCTTCCTAGTGAGGCGTCTTCTAGTATTAGTGTGGATCAGCTCTCAAAATGTTTAAGTGGAACGGCTTCGACTACGATAGGTATAAAGCTGTGGTTGGCCCCACAAATTTCGGAGCATTGTCCGTAAAATACACCTGGGCGTGAGGCAATGAAGGCAGTTTGATTTAATCGTCCAGGCACTGCGTCTATTTTTACACCGAGAGATGGGATGGCTCAAGAGTGCAATACGTCCTCGGCGGATACTAGGACACGAATTGGTGATTCTATTGGAACTACTATTCGGTGGTCAGTTTCTAAGAGTCGAAATTGCCCTGGTGTGAGATCTTGAGTAGGAATTATGTATGAGTCGAATCCTAGGTCCTCATAGTCTGTATATTCGTAGCTTCAATATCATTGGTGTCCTATAGCTTTAATTGTTAAGTGAGGGTCATTAACCTCGTCTATAAGGTATAAAATTCGAAGGGAAGGAAGAGCAATTAAAACTAGAATAACTGCTGGTAAAACTGTTCATACAATCTCGATCTCTTGGGAATCTAAGATATATTTGTTGGTGAGCTTGGTTGAAACTATTGCGACAATAATGTAGAGTACTATTGTGCTAATCAAAAATACAATTATTAGGGCGTGGTCATGGAAGTGAAGAAGTTCTTCTATAACGGGTGATGCCGCGTCTTGGAATCCTAGTTGTGTGGGGTGTGCCATTAAATTTAAGACATACAGGAGTTTAACCTGTAATTTCACCTCGACAAGGTGATGTAATATACATATTTTACTAATGTCTCCAGAAGAAAGTGACAGAGTGGTTATGTGACTGGCTTGAAACCAGTACATGGGGGTTCAATTCCTCCCTTTCTCGTTAGTTTGATTGAACTTGGACAAATGCTGGCTCTTCAAATGTGTGGTATGGTGGAGGGCAGCCGTGTAGTCATTCTACATTTGTTATAGTTAGTTCTACTGAGGATACTTCTCGTTTGGCGGCAAAGGCTTCTCATAAGATAAATAAGAACATAATTACCGCTACTAATGAGATAAGTGAGCCAATGGATGATACTGTGTTTCATAAGGCATAAGCATCTGGATAATCAGAATACCGTCGTGGCATTCCTGCTAGGCCTAGGAAATGTTGTGGGAAGAATGTGAGGTTGACACCAATGAATATTACAGCGAAGTGGATTTTAGTTCAAGTATCATTTAGGGTGTACCCTGAAAATAGTGGGAATCAGTGAACAAATGCTGCTATAATAGCAAACACAGCCCCTATTGATAGTACGTAGTGGAAGTGGGCAACAACATAGTATGTGTCATGGAGAACAATGTCAAGTGATGAATTGGCTAGAACAATTCCTGTTAGTCCCCCAACTGTAAAGAGGAAGATAAAGCCTAAGGCTCATAGCATAGGGGTTTCTCATTTGATTGAGCCCCCGTGCAGTGTAGCAAGTCAGCTGAATACTTTCACACCGGTTGGGATAGCAATGATTATTGTCGCAGACGTAAAGTAGGCACGGGTGTCTACGTCTATTCCGACAGTGAATATGTGATGGGCCCAGACAATAAATCCTAGGAGGCCGATGGCCATCATAGCTCAGACTATTCCCATATAGCCGAATGGTTCTTTTTTGCCTGCATAATAGGCTACAACATGTGAAATAATTCCAAATCCGGGTAAAATAAGAATGTAGACCTCCGGATGACCGAAGAATCAGAATAAATGTTGGTATAGAATTGGATCACCTCCTCCTGCCGGGTCAAAGAATGTGGTATTTAAGTTACGGTCAGTGAGAAGTATGGTAATTCCGGCAGCAAGAACGGGTAGCGACAGGAGTAGAAGAACGGCAGTTACAAGTACGGCTCACACGAAGAGGGGTGTTTGATACTGGGAAATTGCTGGGGGTTTCATGTTAATAATTGTAGTGATGAAATTAACTGCCCCCAGAATTGATGATACACCTGCTAGGTGAAGGGAGAAGATTGTGAGGTCTACTGATGCTCCTGCGTGGGCGAGGTTGCCTGCAAGTGGGGGGTAAACAGTTCATCCTGTCCCAGCTCCAGCTTCAACGCCTGAAGAGGCTAGTAGTAATAGGAATGATGGAGGTAAAAGTCAGAAGCTTATGTTGTTTATTCGTGGAAATGCTATGTCAGGTGCCCCGATCATTAGAGGTACAAGTCAATTTCCAAATCCACCAATAAGAATTGGCATTACTATAAAGAAAATTATTACAAAGGCGTGAGCAGTAACAATAACATTATAGATTTGATCATCACCTAGGAGTGAGCCAGGTTGACTTAGTTCAGCTCGAATAAGAAGGCTTAAAGCGGTTCCCACTATCCCGGCTCAGGCACCAAATACTAGATAAAGGGTACCAATGTCTTTGTGGTTTGTAGAAAAGAATCAGCGTGTAATTGCCACAGGTAGGGTAGCCGAGTGCCTAGGCGGTGGGTTGTAGCCCCGAAGACAGAGGTTTGAGTCCTCTTCCTATCAAGCCCCGTGGTGGAGTGACCACGTTGGATTGCAAATCCAGAGACGCAGAATAATAGCCTGCCGGGGCTTTCCCGCCTTACCCGGCAAATGGCGGGAAAGTAGATGGATGCTCGCTGGCTTGAGCGCTTAGCTGTTAACTAAGAGTTTGTAGGATCGAGGCCTTCCCATCTAGAAAGGCCTTAGTTTAACAAAAACATTTGATTTGCATTCAGAAGATGCAAGATAGAGTCTTGTAGGTCTTATCAGGGGCTAGAAGATTTTCACTTCTGCTTAGAGCTTTGAAGGCTCCCGGTCTGATGCTATCCTAAGCCCCTAAATGACGAGTATCATAATAGTAGGGGTAATGGGCAAGAGACCCAGGGCTATTACGGTAGATAAGGCCAGGGGGATGGAGGCCTGAGTTGTTTGAGTTCGTCAGGGGGTAGTTGAGGTGATAGTATTAGGGGAGACGGTGAGTGTCATTGCGTAACAGAGGCGGAGGTAAAAATACAGGCTAATCAGGGCGGCAAGGGCTATCACTGTTGCAGTGAGGGGGAGGCCCTGTTTCGCTAGCTCTTGTAGAATTAACCATTTTGGTATAAATCCGGTGAGTGGGGGGAGGCCCCCCAGGGATAGCAGTACTAGGGCGGCCGTCGCCGTGAGGAGCGGGCTCTTCGATCAGGTGGTTGCAAGGGTACCAACTTTTGTAGCATGCGAAAGTTTTAGTGTCAGGAACGCTGCAGAAGTTATTAAAACATATATTAGTAGTGCGAGAAGGGTAAGTTGGGGAGCATACTGAAGAACAATAATCATTCAGCCTATGTGTGCGATTGAGGAGTAGGCTAAAATCTTCCGTAGCTGGGTTTGGTTTAATCCGCCTCAGCCTCCTACTAGGGTAGATATGAGTCCAAGGGCTGTGAGGAGAAGTGGGTCGAAGGCTTGAGCTGTTTGAATGATTAGGGCAAGCGGGGCAAGTTTTTGTCAGGTGGAGAGAATTAGTCCTGTTAGTAGGTCCAATCCCTGGAGTACTTCAGGTATTCAGAAATGTATTGGTGCTAGTCCAATCTTAAGTGCCAGAGCGGCAAGAATTATTGTGGTGGCGACTGGGTCTGATATACTAGTTATAGTTCATTCCCCTGTAATTCATGCATTAGTTGTGCTTGCAAAGAGGATCACGGCGGCTGCAGTGGCTTGGGTAAGAAAATACTTTGTGGTAGCTTCTACTGCGCGGGGATGGTGGTGCTGTGCCATCAAAGGAACAATTGCTAGAGTGTTAATCTCTAGTCCTATCCAGGCCAGCAATCAGTGGGAGCTGGCAAAGGTGAGGGTAGTCCCTAGGCCAAGGCTGGATAAGAGTGTGGCCAATACGTAAGGGTTCATTGATGGAGGAGGGATTTTAACCGTCATGTTCGGGGTATGGGCCCGAAAGCTTGTTTAGCTGACCCCATCATAGAAAGTGGTGTAGAGGAAGCACTAAGAGTTTTGATCTCTTGGGCATGGGTTCGACCCCCTTCTTTCTAAGAACTGAGGGGATTTTAACCCCTGTAAGCCACTCTATCAAAGTGGTCCCTGGGCACTCGGGCACAGTTCCTGGGTTATAGCTGTGGGGGAAGGCCCGCAAGTGCAATTGGGAGGGATACATGTCATAATACGAGGGCTAGCGTTAGGGGAAGGAAGTTCTTTCAGACTAAGTGCATGAGTTGGTCGTACCGGAAGCGTGGGTAAGAGGCCCGTACTCATAGAAATACCACAGATAAAAGCGCGGCCTTAACTATTAAGCCAACTGTGGTCAATTCGGGTACAGCTGGAAAATATGATGTTCCTAAGAACAGCACGGCGGAGAGGGCATTTATTAGCAAGATGTTGGCGTACTCGGCGAGAAAGAATAGGGCAAAGGGGCCCCCTGCATATTCCACATTGAAGCCTGAGACAAGTTCTGACTCGCCCTCTGTTAGGTCAAAGGGGGCCCGATTAGTCTCTGCAAGGGTTGAGATGTATCATATTGCGGCTAATGGTCATGCAGGAATTAGTAGCCATACGCTTTCTTGGGTCGTATTAAAGGTCTGGAGGGTGTAACCCCCAGAAAAGATAATTACTGAGAGGAGGATGAGTCCAAGGCTCACTTCGTATGAAATTGTTTGGGCAACCGCTCGCAGGGCCCCGATGAGTGCGTACTTTGAATTTGATGCTCATCCTGAGCCAAGGATAGAATATACCGCAAGGCTTGACAATGCTAAGATAAAGAGAACACCTAAGTTAAGGTTAATGACTGGGTGGGGCATAGGCATGGGTGCTCAAAGGGTGAGGGCAAGGGTTAGTGCAAGGATAGGGGTTGCCAGAAACAAGAAGGGGGATGATGTGGAAGGGCGAACGGGCTCTTTAATAAATAATTTGATCCCGTCGGCGATAGGTTGCAGTAAACCATAGGGCCCCACCACATTAGGCCCCTTTCGCAGCTGCATGTACCCTAATACCTTTCGTTCAACCAAGGTCAAGAATGCCACGGCTAATAGGACGGGAACAATGTAGGCGAGGGGGTTAATCAGGTGAGTTATTAAGGTGTTAAGCATAAACTGAGGAGAGGATTTGAACCTCTGGTTTTAAGGGCTTAGGCCTTATGCAATTTACCATGCTCTGCCACCCCAGTATGCCCTTATCTTGGGCGGCAGGGGTTTTGGCCCTCCCTTATTTAATTTATTTGTTTTCATGAATTAGGGGTGGGGCATGCGTTAAGTATAGGCCCCTCTTTTCCGATCCTTTCGTACTGGGAAAAGTAGCGTTACAGATAGAAACTGACCTGGATTGCTCCGGTCTGAACTCAGATCACGTAGGACTTTAATCGTTGAACAAACGAACCCTTAATAGCGGCTGCACCACCAGGATGTCCTGATCCAACATCGAGGTCGTAAACCCCCTCGTCGATATGGGCTCTGGGAGAGGATTGCGCTGTTATCCCTAGGGTAACTTGGTCCGTTGATCGGCTTTTTAGCCGGATCATTGTTGGTCAGATATTCTGCGGCTTAAAGGTGTTTCTTTTGGCTTTAGGGGTCTTGGCCCAGTCCACTCGGAGGCTTGCTTTTCCTCCGTGGTCGCCCCAACCGAAGGTAAAACTTCATGGCCATTAAGTTCTTGCTTTCTATGGAGTTGCTTAACGTGGCTGAATTTTGTACCTTAAGCTCCAAAGGGTCTTCTCGTCTTGTAGTATTATACCCGCTTCTGCACGGATAGATCAATTTCACTGACTGGAAGGGGGAGACAGTTAAGCCCTCGTCTAGCCATTCATACAGGTCTCTATTTAAAAGACAAGTGATTGCGCTACCTTTGCACGGTCAATATACCGCGGCCGTTGAACCCGTAGTCACTGGGCAGGCTGGACCTCCTATACTCTTTGTTGCAGGAGGCGATGTTTTTGGTAAACAGGCGAGGCTTGTGTTTGCCGAGTTCCTTCCCCTTCTTTTAGTCTTTCCCTTAAAATGCCACTCCAGTGTGGGGTTAACGATTATTTAATTGTGAGCTCTTCTTGAGGTTTTTATTGTTCACAATGCCCTCTTTGGTTGGGCTCGTTAAATTCCAGTGGCTAGTCCGATCTGGTCTACACTTGTGGCGGGAGAAGATCAAGTCTTCTTGTTACTCATTTTAGCATAGTCTCACCCATGTAGGCATGGGTTGGCCTAATACAGTTAGGGGAGTAAGATTTTTTATCGGAATAATAAATTTCCTTCTGTCCGAGCTTTAACGCTTTCTGTTTAGATGGCTGCTTTCAGGCCCACTAGAACAGTATATTTTATTTATTATGATCTTTATCCTCCTGTAAAGGTTGTATCCTTTGTTAAAGGGGCTGTACCCCCTTCAACTAACTCTCGTACGTTTCCATAATGTCTTGGTGATGTGTTCTTTGATTAAGGGTGTGCGAGGCTGAACTTCTATTCATTTCTTAGGCAACCAGCTATCACCAGGTTCGGTAGGTCTGTCACTTCTACCCGGAGCTCTTCCCACTCTTTTGCCACAGAGACGGGTTAGCCCTAAATTAAATAGGCTGTCTCGGGGTAGCTCACCTGGTTTCGGGGTATCAAACTAAAGATCTCTTTGCTTGAGGGTACTGGCTAAATCATGATGCAAAAGGTACAAGGTCTAGTCTTTGTTTTTCAGTGCTTATATGGGTTGTTTCATTTCTCTTTCAGCTTTCCCTTGCGGTACTTTTTCTATCGCTTGTGGTGAACCTTTTCTGTCTCCCATACTCAGGTAAAAAAATGGTTTAGTTTGTATGTTTGGGTCTTGTTTTGTTATATATATTGTCATATTATACTGATAATTAAGCTAGCTGGCTGGCTCAGGGTGATCCAATTTGCATGGATGTCTTCTCGGTGTAAGTGAGATGCTTAACTAACTCAGCCACGCCCTGAATTTTATCCAAGTGCACCTTCCGGTACACTTACCATGTTACGACTTGCCTCCCCTTGTCAGAGCTATGGTGTTAGGTAACTTTACTGCATTTCGACAGGGGAGAGTGACGGGCGGTGTGTACGCGCCTCAGAGCCGGGTTCAAAAGGACACACTGCTTCCTTTTTACTACTAAATCCTCCTTCAAGCACTATTTCATGTTGCATGTCCGTAGTATTCTATAATAGAAAATGTAGCCCATTTCTTCCCGCTTCGTACGCTACACCTCGACCTGACGTTCTGGGTTGTGCCCATTTTGCTTACTTTTATTGCCTTCACAGGGTAAGCTGACGACGGCGGTATATAGGCTGGGATGGCTAGAAGTGGTGAGGTTTAACGGGGGTTATCGGTTCTAGAACAGGCTCCTCTAGGGGGGTCTGAGGCACCGTCAGGTCCTTTGGGTTTCAAGCTAATGCTCGTAGTACCCGGGCGGACGCCTGATTGTAGCTGGACGTCTGGGTTTATGACTGAGCATAGTGGGGTATCTAATCCCAGTTTGTTTCTCAGTTTTCGTGGGGTCAGGTGGGCTTTGTTAAAGCTACTTTCGTATATTGGGCTTCGGACTCCTAGAAGCGTATGACAGCCAAAGGGCCATTCGACTTTATTGTTTTACTATCCTTAACCACCCTTTACGCCGTTGTACTATCAACTAGGGCCTCTCGTTTAACCGCGGTGGCTGGCACGAGTTTTACCGGCCCTCTTAGCTCTAACTGAGTCAAGTTTTCACTTATGGCTTAATATTTATCACTGCTGAATTCCCTTGGGGGTGTGGCTAGGCCTGGCGTCTTGGGCTAAAGATTTGCGCCTGATGCCTGCTCCTCGTCCCCGGGCAGGGGATTGAGGGCTTACTCACGGGGCTGCGGAGACTTGCATGTGTAAGTTGGGCTAGAGCTGATAGTAAGGTCGGGACCATGCCTTTGTGCATGCGGAGCTTCTCAGGGCCCATCTTAACATCTTCAGTGTTATGCTTTGTATTAAGCTACGCTAGC